CGTATGGATTTATCCGTATGAAACATCCTGCAAATCCTTTTCTTTTTATACTCAACTATTTCTACTAAACTAAAACAAATAATAAAAAGAAAAAAACTCTATTTCTATATTTCTATTCTATATTTATATATTATATATATAATAATAGAATAGAAATAGAAAAAAAGAAAACTGTAATGAGATAATAAAGAAAGAATTGGATATGCGTAAAGATCTAATCCGCTTTTCGGCCGAAACAAAACAAGATAAGTCTTTTTTTGTTTGAATTCTTTTTCTAAGTTATAAGTTGAAGTGAATTTAAGGAGTTCTATTTGTTCAATTTTACCCGGAAAATAAAACAAGGAATAAGAATCTTTGGCAAATAGGAGACATGATTCTTTCGATACAAGAAAATCCTTTTCTTGTGTCGTCTTGTATCGAATCGAATAGACGATTAGGAAGACTAAGAATACTTTCTAGAAATTTCATTTTTCCCGTCCTCCTTGCCTTGTATTCTATTCCTTTTTATTTGTATACTTATTTTCTATCATTAGGAATGGTATACAAGTAATGAGTTTCAGACATCCCGCAAAATAAAAAAGAGTAAAAAAAAAAAAAACAAAGAAAAGACTTATATAATTTTTTGAATCATATATCATTCTATCGATCAACAAGAATTTGGCACTTTTACCAACTTTATTTTAAGGAATCTCTAGATTTAGAAATTCATTTCGTACAACTGAACCTTTTCAAACTGTTTCTTTTTCAGAACCAAAAAGATTTGTGCCAAAATCACAGATGCCAAGAAGAAAAGAAGGCCTTGGACTCGTAATGGATCTTGAAGCACTATTTCCGCGTCTCCCTGACCAAAACCTCCTACATTTGGATTACTTGTTAATGGTTGATCAAGCTTGATGGATTCACCTTCTGAAACAAGAAGTTCTGGTCCTGGAGGTATAATATCAACCACTTGACGTCCTTCTGATGCATCAACTATGGTTATTTCATATCCCCCCTTTTCTTTACGTGCTATTCTGCTTACTATACCAGCAGATGTAGCATTATAAACTGTATTGTTACTCTTGCTACCATCAGGATAAATCTGACCCCTTCCTCTGTTCCCACCTACATATATGGGATATTTTAAGAAGTGAACGTCTTTTTTCGTCGCAGGGTCGGGGGAAAGAATAGGAAAGACGATTTCACTATATTTCTGACCGAGAACAGGACCTATCACAAGAATATTTCTTTTATTAGGACGATAACACTGAAAAGAAAGATTGCCCATCTTTTCTTTAATTTCGGGAGAAATACGATCGGGGGGGGCTAATTCGAATCCCTCGGGTAAAATAAGAACAGCTCCTACATTCAAAGCTCCTTTTTTACCATTAGCAAGAACTTGTTTCATTTGCATATCATAAGGAATTCGAACAACTGCTTCAAATACAGTATCAGGAAGTACAGCTTGCGGAACTTCAATATCCACGGGCTTATTAGCTAAATGGCAATTGGCACATACAATTCGCCCAGTTGCTTCTCGTGGATTTTCATAACCCTGCTGTGCAAAAATGGGATATGCATTTGAAATAGATGCTCGAGTTATTACATATATCATGATCAATACATAAATGGATCGAGTCATCTGTTCTTTTACCCAAGAAAAAGTATTTCTATTTTGCATGGTCCAATCATTGATTCCCGGAATTTCTACAATAAATTTGATAGGTATCTAGGAGAATTCCCTATCCACAAGTTTGCCATTGTATTGATTGTACTGAAAGAATTGTACTATAGTACTATAGTATGAAGTATGAATACATTGAAGTGAATAAGGTAGAAGTATAAAGAAAAAGATCTAATGAATTATTCATTCATTCATTGAATGATAAATTACTACAAGCGAAGGAGATACACGATTTAAAAAATGGAAGATCCAATATTTCACAATTGTATCTAGAATAACTGGAAAAGTGGAAACAAGACCAGATATAATCTGATCATTCTGAGCCAATCCAAAATCGCTGTAGATCGAACCAATCATTAGTTCCCAACCATGGGTCGAGTGAAATCCGATCCATAAATCAGTAACTAAAAGAATCAAAAAAGCTTTGATTGTATCACTTAAGTTATAGAGAAATTCCTGAATCCAAGAATTTAGAATGAAAAGTTCTTCATTACCCAGAAAAAAATAACCACTTAGAATAGCGAAACAGATTAGATTTGTAGAGAAATGCAAAATGATATGGAAATGAGATTCATTGTGTCTTTGGACCAATTGTATTGTTTCCTTGTGCATTCCTATACGAAGTCTTTGCATATGTGTTTCCGAGTACTCCTTTATCATCTCGTCCAACAGGAATAGTTCTTCTAATTCCAGAAATTTTTCTAGAACATTTTTCTCTTGAATATCATTCAAAAGGATTTCGGATTGCCCGGTATTCCACCAATTAATAACCCAAGTTTCTAGACATTTCTTAAATGAGAGAGAAATCCACCAGGGCAAAAAGAGTATAGACACAAGATATGGGAGGGAAGCCAATGCTTTCTTTTTTTTCATTCTGTATCCATGATGTAAATTGTTAATGAACCTGTTTCATTCGTCGATTCTATCTGAGATTTCTATGAAGCACGAATTATATAACAAGAGCCTATAACTCTAACAAGAAAACAAGAATAAGGTATCGAACCTATGGATCTTTTCCTATTTTTGTTTTTGTGTAAGAATTGAGTCTTTGGATCTAGAATAATCTAGAATAGAACATAGAAGAAGGGCCTTTTCAAATGAAAAAAAAAGAAGTAAATATTCTTTCCATATTCCAGAGATCACAATTAGGCAAATTGTAACCAATTCCCCCTTCATTTATTCCTTTCTTTCGATGAAGACTCGAAAACCCATTTGAACTAACGAATAGAATTTAGATTTAAAGACGAACCCTACCGGATCCTTTAATTCTTTTATTTCTATTTTGAATTCGAAAGATTTCACTGTCTAACCGCAGCGCGGGGATAGGGTATCAATTCAAGGGCCTAAAAAGAGGAATTATGTTTTACGAAAACAAAAGACATGTTAGGATATTTGATGAATCTATAATTATTAGACCTTTTACTAGTATAAAGAGTGAAGCTGGACACCATGTGTATGCGTATACAAAATAGTTTTTGTGTACAAATAGTTTGTATTCTCCTTAATATATTTTATTTGATTAGTTATTAGTTATATTAGATTTTATTAATATTGTTCCATATACGTCCTCCTGCTTTTGAGATGTATTAAGTTCCTTCTCTCATGCTGAGATTTATTCTTCAGTTCATTTCAAAATACTTCAATGGGTACGCGCAAGAAATAGGCCAATTCGGCAGCTTTTTGTTCAATTTCTCGTGAAGTCAAATTCTCATCAGTACGGGTCAAGGGAATAGCTCCTTGGCCCCTGACTTCCATATAAAGGACACGACGAGGAAAAAGACCCTCTCTCACCTCCATTCTGATTGATTGGATATCTTTCAGAAAGAAACGAAGGAAGACGCGACGATTTATTCCAGGAAATCCCCAACGAAAAAGGGATATTATCCCTTCTTTTCTATCGAATTGGTCATAACCACTACCTACATTCCATGAAATTGTGCACCACAAATAAGAACTAATGAATAGACCTGCGATCCCATAAAAAGACATCACGATCCCTTGTGGAAAAAAAAGAATTTGCTGATACGGAAATACGGATATCAGATTTTTACCAAGATAACTGGAAGTTCCAACCACTAAGAATCCTAGCGAACCTAAAAAAAGGATACAGGCCCAGCAAAAATTACTTGTTTTTCGAGACCCCGTTATAAGTTCTATCCATATATGTTCTGATCGCCAGTTCATACTATACTAGATCCAGTTGCATTCGATTGGAATTTAGAGAATAATCCAAAAGGATTTGACTCGACTTTTATTGCTTGATCCCGAAGTAACTTTCATCAACTAGCAGCATTCCAACAGGAACTATTAGGAATAATTGGTTAGATAAATCGAGTTTCTATTTCAAATATTTTTCAAAAAAGATTTGCTGATCATTTTGAATTTAATCATTTAATTTATTAAGCTATAACCGCATATACATGCATTAATGCGTATATTATGCATTGGCATACATAACAAAACAACTCTTCCATTTGTTTTCGGAAAAGCCACATATCATATATCCTACCATATTACATTAAAAAAGTATCTGTATGATGATCCAGTTTTGAAATAAATTGATGAGATTCGGTCCCATCATATTTAGACAATCTTATTTCTTTGGACATAAAGAGATAAAGAAGCCATTGCGATTGCCGGAAAGACTAGGGCCACTACAGGAACAAAAATAGAGGGAAGGTTAAAATCTATCATAGAATGGGTACCTCAATTTCATATTTGTACCTATTATTATTATAATTATAAATATATCTTATGATAAGTCTATCTATTAGATAGAATATTAATATGAAGTATTTCATAATCAATAACGAATGTAGAACTCAATGAAGTGTACCTAATTCCTCTTTCTACACGAATATTTATGAGAATCCACTTTAATAAATTGGATTCTTCTTCTCCCATCCTTATCTTCATCGTCTTTCTATCTTTCCTTTCAAAACAAAAAAGGTGTTTTGAAAGGAAAGATAGAAAAGAGTTTCTTATGAGTTCCCGACTTTAACCAATCTTATCCAACAAACAGGGATTTCTAGTGAAAAACGGGGGTTTTCGCTAAAGAGAAAGAACTTCTATATTCTTATTATTTGTTATTTGAATATTTCTATTTTCTTTCTTTGATTTGAGATTTTTTATTTCTTTCTATTTTTCGTTGTTCTATATATGAATATGTCAAAAGGACGGAGAAATTTATTTTTATTTCCCGTATTTCTCGGAAGGAGAAAGAAATTATTTTTTATCTTGTCGATAGAGGGATGCTTATTCCTAATCAGGAAGAGAGGTAGAATAAAAAAGGGATCCGGGGCAAAAAATCATTATCCAAAACTTCTAACTCTTATTACACTTATAACGGATGTCTCCAAAGAAAACACCATCTTCTTAGTTTTATTTTTTTAATTATAATGAACTAAATGCGTATTCGCTACAAATAAAAATAACTGAAGCTAGTGCTATACTTCTATTTGAAAATGAAGAATTTCAATCTTTTTTTTTTAATCTTGATTCAAGGGAAGGAACCCATGTAGCTGAAATAACTCATTCAGAACACCTTTTAAAGGATTACGTGGTACGATTGGGTCGAATAAGCCCTTATCAAATAAAAACTCAGCCTCTTGTGAACCTTCGGGTACTGTCTTTTTCAATGTTTGTTCAATTACTCTTTTACCCGCAAACGCAATGTAGGCATTAGGTTCAGCAATAATAATATCTCCCAACATACCAAAACTTGCTGTAACTCCGCCAGTTGTAGGAGATGTAAGGATTGATACATAGAATAACTTTTTATTTGATTGATAATCATATGAAGCAGAAGATATTTTAGCCATTTGCATCAAGCTCAAACTCCCTTCTTGCATGCGTGCTCCTCCAGAAGCACACACAATAATGACAGGTAGAGATCGATTAGTAGCATACTCGATCAAACGGGTGATTTTCTCACCTACTACGGATCCCATACTACCTCCCATAAACTGAAAATCCATAACTCCAATTGCTATGGGAATACTATTTAGTTGACCTACGCCCGTTTGAACAGCTTCAGTTAAACCCGTTTTTCTTTGATAAAAAGAGATGCGATCTATATAAGGTTCCTCCTCTGAATGAAATTCAATGGGGTCCAGAGAAACCATATCTTCATCCATAGGCTCCCAAGTGCCAGGATCAATAAAGAGTTCGATTCTATCTGAACTACTCATTTTCAAATGATATCCGCAGTATTCACAAATATTCATTTTTGAACTAAAAAATTTTTTATAATTTAATCCATAACAATTCTCACATTGAACCCATAACTGTTTGTATTTTGTATTTATATCGAAATCATTAGATATTTCTATTCTATTGAAATAACTGCTACTAGTTTTGATACTAGAATTTCCACTTTCAATACTACTTGTACTTTCCGTACAAACGGAACTAAAAAGGTAACTGTCGATACCACTGTAAATGTCACTATTGATTTCAAAACGAAGATAACTATCAATGCAACTATTAATGTGATTATTCCAATTAGATTGAGTATCATACATGGAATAATAATAGTAGTAATTACTACTATTAGACCCACTATTCAAATAACTAGGAAAAAGAATCTCTAGTTCACTCAAACTAGCATTGTCAATATCAAAAATCTGATTTTCAATATCAAAATATACAGAATAAGTGTCACCATTACTATTTCTAACTAAAAAAGTATGATCAGAGATCAAACTCCAAATATTCCTGCTATCAAATAAATAATTGAGATAATTAATATTACTGAAACTAGAACTGTCCCAACTAGGAATCTTTTTCTCCGCATCATTTAGAATAGTTTCTTCACTTCCACTGGTATGTCCAAGAGCATCAAGACTATCATCCATTGATTTACTTAGTCCACACCTATGTTCTAACTTCTTGTTAGACAACATTGAATTGAACCAACATTTTTCCATAGATTCTTTCTGCCCCCTATTTGATAAAAACCTAATACTAATAGATGAATAGTCATTCGATGAAGAAAAAATCATTTTACTATTTTTTTCTTTTTATTTCTCATCAGAATTCAAATGAAGTATATGATCCAATCATTAAGATTGTTAATGAAAAACGTCCGGTGAATCATTTCAATATTATGATAGAGATTATGATAGAATCTTTTCCTCAAAAAAAGATATATGATATATAAAGACAGGTTTTTTTCATGTAAAACTTTCAATTCTCATCAAAAAGATACATAGTTGTTTCTTCCCATAAATTAAAAATGAATTCTCGTCTCGTAGAATCTCGTGTCATATAGTCAAATAAGAAAATGAGTTTCTATTACAACAGGGAACGAAAAAGACAATATACAGAATAGGGGTAGAAAGAATCCTTCCCTTGGCTTGATCTATGGCCTGAAACTAAGGAATATAAAATGATCCACTAATCCAATCCCAAGGATCCATAATTCAGCCTATGGCTCCAACAATAAATAATAGAATAGATAAGTTGTTTAGTCTTCCTTCGATCTTATCTTCTTATGTTTAGATTTTGTATATACTTGTATATCGTATTGTATATCGTAAGGTCTGTACATATAAAAAAAGATATATGCAAATACACAAAGACCCCATAGTATAGGATTAGTATAAGATGTTTATACTTTATCCGATTCGGCCCAATCTTTCTTTTTTTGAGGAAAAGATTGGGCCAAGTTTCATTGCAATCAATTAGGAGAACAAACAGGAATTGCTAAATTATACGCGCTTATTTTATTTATTTATCTAGCTTATCCACTGGTTCGAACTCGAATGTGATCTCTTTCCATATTTCACAAGCAGCGGCTAACTCAGGGCTCCATTTGCTAGCTTCACGAATAATAT